TGTTTCTCCTTAATTTTATTTTAATTTTGAATCTACTCCTTCGAAGAAAAGAAAATAAGTCTCTTGAAATTTTTAACCTCCGATTGTATCCGAACGAGAGGAATGTTGAAAAGTCACTACGAACCCGAAACATACCATTGGAAAGTGATTCAGTAATTAAACCTTTCATGAATCCATTTTTGTTCTTTCATTCCAGGTAACCCCTTTAATTATCAACTCATGGAGTAGGAGTGATATTAGACAACCCTTCCTCTTTTTTCAAAAAAAAAATAGGAAGTTTTCCTACGGATGCAATTCGTAGATCATAAAGATCACCATATATATAACAAAATTTCTCCCCCGATTCCTTCTAGTCGAGCCTCTCGGTCTGTCATTATACCTCGAGAAGTCGAAAGAATTACAATACCCATTCCTCCTAAAATCCTAGGAATTCGTTGATGGTTGGAATAGATTCGTAGGCCGGGTCGGCTGATACGTTTTAAAACAGTTCTATATGGCCCTTTTCTATTCCTTCTATGTCGCAGAGTTGAAACCAAGAAATATTTCTTGCTTACTCGATGTTTTCTCACATTTTCGATAAAGCCTTCGCGTAGAAGTATTTTAACAATGTTTTCAGTGATATTTGTAGATGCTATTCGAACCGTTCCTTTTTTATCCATGTCAGCATTTCGTATAGAAGTTATTATTTCGGCAATAGTGTCCCTACCCATGATGAACTATAATTATTGGTGCCTCCGGGTTTTTATATAATCAGCATGCTCTACTCTTTTTTTTTCATGAATTATTAAAGGTATATGCGTGAGAAACAATCTACTAATGCATTCTACTAATTAATGGAATCTAATTCAGTTCAGATATCTTACTATGAACCTCCCTTTTTTTATGTTTTATTATGTTTTCATCTATTAGTATTTATTTAGAATCTATTTATAATACCTCAGGAGCTAATGAGACTATTTTAGTAAAATTCAACTGTCTCAATTCCCGAGCGATCGCACCAAAAACTCGAGTTCCTTTGGGATTTCCTTCTTGATCAATGACAACTGCTGCATTGTCATCATATTGTATTATCATACCATTGTCACGTTTGAGTTCTTTACATGTACGTACAATTACAGCTCTGATCACTTCTGATCTTTGTAGAGGCATATTGGGAACTGCTTCTTTGATTACAGCAACAATAACGTCACCAATATGAGCATATCGGCGATTACTAGCTCCTATGATTCGAATACACATTAATTCTCTAGCCCCGCTGTTGTCCGCTACATTTAAATAGGTCTGAGGTTGAATCATATCATTCTTATTATTTTTCTCTTTTTTCTTTCAATGCTAACTAACTAAAGGGCGAAGAAAAAAAGAAGAAAGATTGTTTGTCCAGAAATAAAAAAACTGCGGTTTTTTCATCACAAGGCCCCTTTCCTTTCGTTCCATATCCCTATCCCGCAATAACGAATTGAGTTCGTATAGGCATTTTGGACGCAGCTATAGAAATAGCTTCTCTGGCTACAATTTCTGATACTCCACCCATTTCATAAAGTATTCGACCCGGTTTAACGACGGATACCCAATATTCGGGAGATCCTTTCCCCGAACCCATACGTGTTTCGGTAGGCCTTACTGTAACAGGTTTGTCTGGAAATATACGTACCCATATTTTTCCACCACGACGCGCATATCGTGCCATGGCTCGTCGCCCCGCTTCTATTTGTCTAGATGTGATCCAAGCGGGTTCAAGTGCCTGAAGGGCGTATCCGCCGAAACAAATTCGATTGCCTCGATAAGATATTCCCTTCATTCTTCCTCTATGTTGTTTACGAAATCTGGTTCTTTTGGGGTTATAGTTGATGGTTGTTTCTCAATGCCATCTCTACTGCAGAACTGGACATGAGAGTTTCTTCTCATCCAGCTCCTCGCGAATGAAACGATTAAATAATATTGTATATATTTTGAATTGAATGAATAATGAATCATGGAATTTTTTGAGATATAATCTGTCACGTACACGTAGGAATAAAATCAAATGATAAATTCCATTTTATAATTAATGAATCTTCATTTATTTTTACCTTTATTTTATTTATTTTTATTGAATTGCCCAAAACTTAGCAATCCAGTAAGGCTTTCGCGGGCGAATATTTGCTCTTTCAACATCCCTTTCATTCGTAGGGGCGTTCCATGACCTATCAGAATAAATGAATTGGTTCTTGGCTCGTTCCGCCATCCCACCCAATGAATCATTAGGATTCGTTTTCAAGGGAATCTTCCTCAGTCACAGGTTCTGTCGTTCCCATCGCTTCTCGATTAATGACTAGGCCCGAACTCTGCAATGGAGCTCCTAATAAAATTTGTTCCTGAATCAATCTTCTCAGTCTTTATTGACTCGGCGCTCTTTATTCTTTTTTATTTTTCGTATAAATTGTATTCATATTCATCGAATCTAATTATTAATTATGGACGAATACATTAATGCTTTATTACATTGCCTTTTATAAGATAGTTCATAGACCATACATATTGGAATCATATATCATTGCTATTCTTTTTCTTTCTTTCTCTCACCCCTCCATTTATCCATATCCCTTTGTTTTTGCTTCACAACCTTATAGATTGATTTTTCTTTTATGTAAAAAAAAATGCTTCAGTTGCTACAACAATATGATCAATACATCATATAGCGACTGGTTCCTTGGATCCAGATAATACGAAGCAATGAGCTGGTTATTAGTTATATAGTTATTAGTTCATACTAGGGGATGGCCCTTTGTTTTTTAATCCTAACCTAACTCTAAATAAAAAACCAACGAGTCACACACTAAGCATAGCAATTATATGGAGATGGAGTCAATCGAATTGTTATTCAACCCTATAGAATTAAGAATTCGAAAAAATTCTCATTTTTTTGATTGAACGGAAAAAAATGAACGAGTTTGTGATTTTTTATTCAATTGCCGGATGGATGGAACAGAAAGACAACGAAAGGCCCATTATTCCTCGTCTGCAAATATCCAAATTTTGATTCCTAATGCCCCATAGATAGTTCGAACTGTATAGGAACAATAATCAATTTTGGCTCGAATGGTTTGTAGGGGAACCCTACCTTCTCTGATCCATTCGACACGTGCTATTTCCTTTCCGTCGATACGCCCTGCAATTTGTACTTGAATTCCCTTTGTATCTGCTTTTTCAGTTAATTCAATAGCTTTTTTCATTGCCTTTCGAAACGAAACTCTATTCTTTAATTGTTCGGCTATAAATTCTGCAAGAATATTAGGTTGTCCATACGGTTTTTCAACTCTTGTGATAGCAATGTTAAGTTTTTGGTTCACAGAATTCAATTCTTTTTGTGCATTGCTCTGTAATTCTTCAATTCCTCGCGGGCTGCCCTCTATGAACAATTTTGGGAATCCCATATATATTATGACCTGGATCAGATCGATTCTTTTTTTAATCTTTATGCGTGCAATTCCCTCGGCACCCGAGGATATTTTCCTATTTTTTTGTACATAATTCTTGATACAATCCTGTATTTTTTGATCTTCCTGGAGACCCTCGGAATAACTTTTTGGTTGTGCAAACCAAACAGAATGATGACTTTGGGTTGTACCAAGTCGGAAACCGAGTGGATTTATTTTTTGTCCCATAGCACCTCGCTATCTCTATAAGGCCATATCATTTCTCTATTAGCCCACGTCATTCTGTTACGATATAGCATATGATCCATCATATATAGATACCTCTCTCTGACATCTTTATACTTATCTTTATATACCCATCCATATTTTCTTAACCATATGAAATAGTTTTTCTCTTTAGATGTATCTTTCAATACAATAGTTATATGACAGGTGGGTCTTTTTATCGGATAACTACGTCCTCGGGCTCGGGGTTTTAACTTTTTCATGCTAGTACCTTCATTAACTTCGGCTTGACTAATGATTAAAGCCGTTTCGTTGAATCCCATATTGTGACTAGCATTTGCTGCTGCAGAATAAACTAATTTTAAAATGGGATAACACGCTCGATAAGGCATGAGTTCTAGTATCATAAGTGTTTCCTCGTAGGGACGCCCACGAATCTGATCAATTACTCTTCGCGCTTTATGAGCAGACATACGTATATGTTGACCTAAAGCGTATACTTCTACATCTGGGTCACTCTTTATCATAAGGTTCACCTCCCACCAATAAACGATGAGCACCCATATCCACTTTATTAATTAATATATTAACGACGAGATTTATTATCGTTTCTCGCATGCCCCCGGAAATTCAGAGTAGGTGCAAATTCTCCCAATTTGTGACCTACCATACGATCTGTTATATAAATAGGCAAATGTTCCTTTCCATTATGAATAGCAATTGTATGGCCGATCATTGTGGGTATAATGGTAGATGCCCGGGACCAAGTTACGATTGTATCTTTTTCTGCCCTCGTGTTGAGCTTCGCAATTTTTATCAATAAATGATTAGCTACAAAAGGATTTTTTTTTAGTGAACGTGTCACA